TAAGACAGTGAAAGAGAGGGACTTCCTTCTTTCACGTACTGAAAGGCCTTTCTCATAGCGAGTAACCTTTATTTTGGTTGCTTTCGTGAGAAAGGGGATGGGGAGTGGTGGGGAGGGCCCCATCCCCCAGACTACTTTACAGAATGGAATGGATTCTACGTACAGGAACTGGTTTAACAAAAGGGGTCGAGAACTACATAGATCTGATACTTTCCTTCCTCGGTCTGCGAGGTAAGTTATGTAGGCGTACAACTCTTCCTAGGTTGTATTCGATCACGAATGACCAAAGAATCGATTAGTAGTATGCCTCAGAAGACCTTCTCCCTTTTGGAAACTGGCTAGCGATGAGGAGAAAAGTCCCCCAACATAGTGATACCTCTTTAGAGATAAGAAAGCCGTTCTTAGTGGCATGTTCCGGTTGATGCTATATCCTGGGACCTCTCATCACTAAGTGACCAGACACTGGGGGTTAAGTTACCATAATAAACAAAACACTGGGGGTGGTGCTTGACCAGACACAGACACTGGTGGTAGAGGCTTAGACGCCACTTAACTAGAGGGTAAGTGGCCTCTCATAAAATCCAATTCTTATCATCTATTTCCCTTGTTTTACTTGAGACTTATCATGACATTTGTTATGAGACAGAACGCCGGTATTGCGGTAAATTACCAAAATTTCGATCGAAAAACTTATAGTACTAAAACTATGAAAGTCTTACCTTTAGAGGGTATTAGTCCTTATTTCAAGACACTTAATACAGCTTGCACTATAGAAGAACTAACGCGGACTGTCGGAAGTTTGTATTATGAAAATGAAGCATGGTCTAAATTGATAAGCCCTCCGGAATTACATTCTGTTTTGTCATTACTTATTGACGGTCAATACTATTTTTCGAAGCCAAGGTTAATAAGAACGGATAAGCTTATTAGTTATGATAAGGATAATGATCCATATGAATATTTACATTTGTACACGTACACCTTTCCCGCAACGGTCATTTCGTATGGTATTGATATTCCTAAAGAAGATATGTTTAGTCTTTTGTGGAAGCCCACAGATCATCTGGTTGCTTTTGCGCTTTGTTGTATATTAATGCCATCAATCCAGCGAAAATATAGGTTATCAAATAACTCTATGTTGTATAATGATGAGAACTTTGGTATGCGTCAATATTACGCTGAGGTATGCTCATGGGAATTTGATTCCAATCAATTCCATTGTATTGACTTAAACGATACTATGTTTCACGCAGATCATAGCATGTTATTAGAAAGTTTAAGAACTGTTGTAGAAGATGAGCTGGTTTTCAGTCTTGTTCTCGAGTTTTTGGAATTAATAATAGTAAATTATGATGATACGGATGAAGAAGTAGAACTAGATTATTCAATTCCACCTGTGAGCATACTTCCTAAAATACTTATGGAATTACTATTTGTTAAGCTTGATTTAGAGATGTTGGTTCATCATAGTCTTGGTTATCAAAGATTTGCTACGGAAGCATTTGTTTATAAAAAGAATGATGATTATTCTCCTCTGCACACTGAGATTGAAGGCTATCTACTACAATTGATGAATAAGTTCACTGTGAAGGGTATAATTTCTCGCATTGAGAGGGATGGTAAACCTTTCAATTGTATGGGTGGTTGGATTCGTTTATGCCCTCTAAAAAGGCGACCTGTTTTCGAATTAAGCAGAAATCTAATTGCTAGAGGCGGGGATAGTACATCATGATAACATTATTTAAGGCATTCTTAAAGGGAACCCCTATAACGAGGAATATTCCTGACATTAGGGAGGACCAAATAGGTAGTAGTAGTTTGGTAAACAATGCTCGAAGGGCCAGTCCCCCCGCATGGTACAGATTGATATGTAATAATAATTTACGTGAAAACATTAGACTTCTAAATTATCCTCATCATGACCTATGTAATATAACAACTATTCTTAATTATGCTTTAAGTAGGACTCCCGAATGTAGATGGAGGTTTGAGGATTGGGAGATCATATATACATTTGCAAACTGGGTTCCTATTAAAGCGTTGGAGGCACTCCCCTTCGAAGGAATCCATTACCGCACCCCCATCATACGAACCGATGTTCAAAAGATAGGTTTGTTAAATGCATTAGGTGATTCAGATGGTGGGAGAATCAAATCCTTCACCATTAGAGAAGCAATAAGGTATTCTTACCTTATAGACACTCGTTTTGTCACATGCCTATGCGCAAGTCTTGGATTCGGTATTTGGTGGAATATAGCTCCTGAGCCATTGCTCTTAAATCCAGCTGCTTTGAGCTCCCCGGATCTTAGCACACTTTTGAGGGTTGCTAGGGATACCTTCTTTGATCAAATTTGTAGTTCTCACCCTCATGTTACCAGCCCTTGTGACTGCGGTGAACCCTTAAATAATACAGCAAGGTTATTGCTTAATGAGCCTGAAAGATTTGATCCCTTAGGTATGAAGGATATGCAGGATGATGTTACTTTGCGTGGGCAAGCGTTGAATATGGATGAAGCTGCGCACCGCAGGGTAGTCTTAAAAAAGGCTATTGCTGTGTATATGGCATGCATAATACTTACATTAGTATTATCGGAATCAGTTTCACCTTCCGGAGTAGCTCTTAACCTTACACCTTTTGAATCAATATGAAAGTATTCGGGTCACAAAACATGGTAAAAAACAGGTATGAAGCATAACCTATGTAAGAAGTGGATTCTAAAAAATAGAAGATAGAATTGTGAAAACTGGAAAGCAGGTAACTTCTCAACGTTTTTTCTCTTGTGGTTCCTTGGATGAAAAATCCCTTATCTTTCCCATTCTTTCTCTTATGCTAAATAATTCTTTCGTATTTCCACTAGAGAATCCGTTACCGAAACAATGTATGAATTCATGATCCGAGTCCATTCATGGCTTTCCAGAAGAGGTAGTCGGCTTACTCGCGGTACCTTATGGTGTTACGAATCAAGTAAGGAGATACTACAACTCAAACAAAGACAACCTCTTATCCTCTTGCATTCTATTCCTTTCCTCAGATCATGTAACTACCGCTGATCAACGTTTTTAGCTTGAATGCACCTCCTTGTAGGCCTTTGGGAATAAGAGCATTCCGCCTACCGCTTGAACTGCTAGAAAAGGGCTATTGGATTGAAGCCTTCGGACAAGATTTATTCATAAATGCACAAAAGATCAACAACAGCCAAGAATCAGGGAATGGAGGAGGTGGAATAGCCCCGCAGGGTGAGGGAACCCCGGGTGGGGTTCACGAGCGAAAGAGAGCCCAGCTGGGCCGTGGGGGCGATAGCCCCTGAGAAGAGAGAGATGTCTTCCAAGCAAGGCACTTACTCTCCTTTCGCAACAAGGTAGCCGTAGGGCAGGATTGAATCCTTTTCGAACTTGACCCTGTCCCAGCCGGAGGTAAGCTCGATCGAATAGTGCCCCAGTCTCCATTTTTCTTACATAGATAGGAAACGAAGCTTTGATGATACGTATCCATACCAAGCTGCTTATTCACTAGAAAGAATGTGAGTGGGTATGACTGATTTCGTCTATAGGCGTGAAATAGGGTCTTTCACTCCTAGCGGTAGGAAGAGACCTGACACACCTGTCGATAGTGTACCCGGCAGCCCTTTCGGTGCACTTATTGGAGTGGCCTGCCGCTTTCTCAATCGAAAATGGTAACTGTCAAGATGAGCCAGAACTGGTTTACATTTCAATAGATAACAATGGTCACATTGAGACGGGAACAGATGGGAAGTTCGCCCCCCATTTCTATTCCTTTGGATGAGACGGCGGTGAGCAATCAATAGAGAGCAAGGGATGCTACTCATATTCCTTGCTTCAGGCATCGAGACACATTACGATAGCGGCCGGGTGGGATTCTCTCTCTCTCTATCTAATGGTTATGAATCCAGTGGGTCCTTTGCCCCTCATCAAGGATTTCTTCCTCTTATCGCTTCCTTGATGAAGCAGCAGCCTTTGCCGCATTCCCCTAGTCCGTAGGCTCACTCCTCGTGCAAGCCTTCTATTAGCAGTCGAATCGGTAATAGCCTAATTTGTTTGCTATTCCTTCTTTTCTTCCATGAGGAAGCGGAGAGGTTTGACTAATGCGGCCGAAAGGGAATCAATTCTCGTGTAAGAACCCCGTTCGTCTGTGTCTTAGTCGTGGAAGGGCTTAGTCTTGAAACTCTTTAACTCCTCAGTCAAATAAGGGGTTTTCGTTCTTTCCTCAGTTGATATCTTCGAAGTCGTAGATCGAGTGAATGCGGTTGCAGGTCTAGCGCCATCCCCGAAGCCTTTCATTTAGGCTGACTTTGCTTTCTTCTTTGTCTTCCATCTAGTAGTGGAAGGCGTGTCTGGGAATCAATCCTCGTAGAATAGGGAAGCTGGCCTTTCTTCTTTCCTTCTGGTGGTGAAATGCCAATCATAATAGCTGTAGCAGGAGCGATGTCAAAGTGAGGTTCTTTCGGGTATAGCACCATTACAGTTGCGTTTTTGTCGGTTCAATGCCGGTAAGCAATCCGTCTAGTGGTCCATCAGCTTTCCACCTTATATTCGGTACACCGAGTGATCCATTTCCTTCTGCCGGTCAGTTGTTTCGGAGTAGGGAGGGAGGGAGTGTCGATTCGTCCCTCAATCGGTCAAGCCCCTTTAGCTACTAGTGAAAATCCCTCAAAGCGATACTGAGACAAGTCATTCATCTGCAGAGCTCCTTCAGTCAGGTTGGCCATAGTACCTAAAAGTGTAGGGGGCTAAGGCTCAGTGCGGGATTCTTCCCTCTATTTGCTATTTCCCGTGGAGTCTGACTGCAAGGAATCTTTAGTTGCCGATGAGTCTTTAATCATCAGGTTTAGGGTTTTTACCGGACTCCGGAAACATGGTCCATTTTTTTTGTTGGGTTATAGGCACCCCATCCTCCGCTTTCTCGCTGGGAGGTGTTTCCGTACCTATTTGCTTACTGTCAGAAGTAAGACTTCCCCCTGTCGGTTGCAAGCTGCCACCTGTATTAATTCTTTCATCTAGCTCACCCCTCATTAATTTCTCATTCTTAATCTGTAGTTGTTTTATTTGTGTCTTTTGCGCTTGAATAATTAGTTTTCCTGTGTTATCCAGTCTAGACAAGTCAATGATATGAACAGGCTCAGTATCCACCCAGGTTTGATCCTTAAATACAAGTTCCCTTTTAGTCCCCACCGGAAGCCCAAGGTTGTAAACCATATCTTTCTTGAAGATATCCAATTTGTGCCAATCAATCCGGAAGTTGGATTCTACCATTACCTCTTTTGTACGAGATAGGTCTTCATACTGTGACTCAAACCATTCAGGATCAACCAGGGTTTTAGCGGGCCCCTTAAATTTGATTACACTATTGCCATCAATTTGATAGTAGCAATAGGTTTTTGGCGCTAAAAAGAATCCTCTCACTATTTTATCCTCAAGCTTTAATTTACCTAATTCTGAAGATGAAATCATCTCCTCAGGTAGAGGCTTACTAAGCACAACAGAGTCTGTGTCCGTGTAGTAACAGTCCTCTCTGGAAGTATAAGTGTACATATGAATCCGAGCACAGGCTGTGATAGCAGCTGCTAGTTGGACTGCTGAGTTTTTTGGTTGATCCCAGGAATCCGCATCTCCCTTCCCGGTATTGATATGGTAGACAACGATGTAGTAGTCTTTGCTAATTTGTTCTATAAATAGAAATTCACTATTTTTAAATAAATATTGTTTACGATCCTCATCGCAGATCTCGGTTATTGTGCATTTAGGATTAATACCAAATCTACCATATAGCGAATTCATAATGATCTTGTACACAAACGACAATGCTTCATTACCTGATTTTTTAGCATTTAACCTGCTCTCATATAGGTTGCTAACAAAGTCCCTGAACGGGGTACCCTTCCTATCAAAGAGATAGCCTGAGAGCGGAATCACTCGGTAGCCAAGTTTTTTAGCATACTTTAACTCCTCGCTATAGTACACTCCAATGAATTCCCCGGTAGGAAAGATTAAAGTGTTATTCTTATCCCGATAGGGAAGAAAGGGCCTCTTGATAGTCTTCGGGCATTCAACATACGCATCAATAAAGCCATACAGGCTATCCAAGTCTTTTCCAGACAAATTACCATGCCAAACTGGAGTGCCACCAGGCATATCATATTCCTTCATTATAAAGGGATAGAGTGAGTTCACATCATAATAGTATAGATTCTCACCGTATGGGATGTATGCATCCGTATGCCCACCATAATATGCTTTCCTTATAAAGTTGTCTTCATTCTTGGTGGGAATGTGGATAGGCCACACCGTGGGATCATAGAATTTCATACGAAAGATTGTTAGAGCCAGTGCGGAAAGGGTTATCACACTGTCAATGTCAATCTTGTACTGGTCCCAGTATATCTCTTGAGCTCTCCGCATTACACCCCCAAGGAGACGGATGTCCTGCTCCATATAGTCTAATAACAAACTTTTATTCTCTTTTAGATTAGACAGTCTCACCTCATCATATTGGATGGTGCCTTTACTCCCAAGATCAGGGCATAGGGACTTAGCTAGGTTGTCTAGTTTACCTGGGAGATGATGCAATGAGTCTCTGAAGCGGAATAGCAATTTCTTACTTTTATCTGAATAAACTGCTATTTCATAAATCCTATTGTTTCTCATAAGTGGTTTTAGCTTGTAGTTTGTGTGATGACACGCTAGGTGTTTTAGCAAGAGAATTCCATCAAATCTAGAGAAGTTGTGGAAGTAAATTGTTAATGTGGTTTTCACTTCTCTAGCTAATGCTAATATCCTTAATATTAAGTCATTAAGTACCTTTTGACTCCTATCCTCAAAGGAATTCCAGATTATGTCGTAGTCTTCACTAAAGTATGTGTCAATATACATACTTGAGATTTTGCCGATCGTATCATCTGGATGAACCAACATTAGACCTGCAGCATAAGGCTTATGAACGTTATCTATCATAACAGTCTCGATATCCCCAACAAGGAATGGTTTAAGCGGCTTGCTGGAAGCATTCATTTTGGTTATATATGAGGAATAGGAATGCTTCTTTCTATTTCTTATTTCCCTCGCCGGCTCACTCGCGCATAATTTGACAGAACATAAGGATGAAAGGAGAATACACCTTTCATCTTTTGATAAGGCTTTCCTATCCTTCTTTGTACCATCCATATAAACTCGAATAGAGATTCGAATTACAGCTACACCCTCGTAATTCTCAGCATTCTGTTCGAAATATTTCAGGATTTGGCTATAGACCTCATTTTTAGGAAGTAATTCACTACCGTTATGATAAGTCAAGGGCAACGCTGGTCCAAGCGTTAATGTAAACTCCTCTTTGTTTGATTTAAGGAGAGTCAGGGAAATTGTGAATTTGCAATAACCATCTATGGCAGGGTAAGCAGCCACGTTTAAGAGATCCATTACCGAAAAACGTAGTAACTCTATTTCAGAAACTAAAGGATAAGGTTCAGAGAAATCATGCACAGCTATTATTAACCCGGGATGAGGATCCATGATTTTAGTGTTACGGATCCTTGTATGTATTAATTTCATTATCATTATATTCATCATTTTACCCTCTTTATTAATAGAATACACAATAGTGGAATTGAAAATTGCCGGAAGTATTTCTAGCCCTACGAAAGAATTCATCCTTGTTATTGCTATAACAATCATATTTCATGCCTTTCCATTTCTTTTTTACCATTAATTTGAAGCGCGGGTCATCTAATTCGATGCGTGGGTCAGCGACTTGATTTATATATCGGGAATATAATTCCTGTATACATGCAACCTTTTTAGTTAATTTTTTTGCTTCTGCTTTGGTTAATTGACTTGATTTTATATTGAACATTAATACTTTCTCAAGTTCTTCCCCAGGAATTATTCTACTTAATCCAAGAAACTCCAAATCATCCTTATAAGGACGAACCAAATTAGTATAAATAAACTCGTTTATGATAGAAAGCGGGTCTCCCAAGCATTTGAAAAATGATTGTATATAGTAAGATGGTATATAATAATAATAGTTTATTGTACTTATAAAGTTGTCGTGTACGGTGTACAGAGGTATCCCCCTAGTGTCTTCGTTTGAAGTCAGTAGTCGGACAAGACCCTTTGCTATTTGTGCATCTTTCTGATGAATGAAGTTGACGAAGGTAGCTACTTCAGTCTTCCTACGATCCCTTTTATTTGAATCAATTCTTAGTGTAGCCTGACGCCTTTTCTTATTCTTTCTATCATATATCCATATTTTGATATTTTCCATTTTAACATAATCCTGCATTGTTATATAGTAAGAACTCTCATACATTACAGGCCTATCCATATAAGACACAAATGACCCAATACTCCGGATCAACAAAATCAAGCTATACATATTATCATATTTCTCTTGCCAGAAACTATAACAGTACTTGGATAACATAATGCTTTCCTTATGTGTTATGAGAGAGCCTAAATTATTTTTTAGATCGCGGATAGTGCTTATCAATGTTTTTCCGTATATAAGAGGCATAAAAATCATTTTAACAATCTTACGTCTTAGGTGTGTCCTTAAAAAATTCAAGAATGATTCAGTTATATCTTCTTTTTTACTAAGGAATTCCAGTAGCTCCAACCTTATATTTTCATATATATCACTTTTCTCATATGATGGGAAGAGATTCGTTTTACTGGCCATATCCACATCCAACAATAACATACTCATGATCTGATAAGCGCTAGCAGAGGCATCTTGCGTAATAGGTATCCTTTTCAGCAAGTAATGAAAGTATTCTTTAGCATCTTGATCCTGAATTTCAGGCATACCACTATCCTTATATAAATCAGGGTGGGAATGATAGTATCCAAATACATGCGCGAGGGCCTGAAAGGGGTTTTTTGCATCTACTATGGTAGTCGTATATATCATGTCATTCATAGTGTGCCCCACCATTACCTCAATTATAGACATTCCTTCAATTTGGGCAGATTTGTAACTTTTCAGTGATATGAAATGGCTCGCCATAGATTGTAAATAATGAATTCTAGCAACTTCTATAGTAACCTTTAAATCCTCATTAGTAGCAAAGACTATCAGGCTTCTAACAAGATCCCGCTCGTGGAAATGCAGGATACCAACGCGATAAATTCGCCCCCTGAAGTCCAGAAAAGAAGGCAAATAAAATTGATAACCATCATACGCTCTAGCTATATTAATAATTAAGCTCTCATAATGAGCCTGCTGAATATTTTTATTTATATTGTTTATAATTACATCCATTTTTATTAATTGTTTGGTGTTCTCCCCGGCCTCCAAGTAGAAATCTCTTATAATATTGATTATATCATTAATATTTATTCTTGTAAGATATTCAGGCCTTAGAAGCCCATGTGTTACAAACATTTCCCTATTTTGAATAATATAATTCAACCATTTACTGTTGATTTCAAAGGGTTGCTCCTGTAGAGTGTTCATTACTTCACATAATTCATTACATTTCTCTAAATCTTCAAAATGAATATTAAAACGCGCACTGTCTGCTGTACTTATCAGTCTATATCTTGTATGTAGATCTGTAAGTTTTTTATTTAAATAACCCCCACTTATATCTCTCATAGTGAATTTGTAAGGGTCGACATCATTGTAAGGTTTCCACTTATTTGGTGGGTATACCATAGGTAGATAAAGCTTCATTGGTAGTGATCTTATATCAAATAAACAGTAAGCATAATTGTATTTTTTTATAAAATAATATTCCTCCTTCTTGTTTATTACTTTTTCGACCTTAGAACTGTCCATTTTGATGAAGGAAATCAATTTGCGTTCTTCCATTAATTCCACTAAGGCTACCCCAATAGCGTAGGGATTTCTATTGGATTCCTTATTAGTTAACGTATACTCCTCTTCTAGCTTTATTATATCACTCATACTTTTTCCCTTTCCTAGAAGTCTGTTTCTCATCAAAAACAACCCTTGTCTTCGGACAATAGAGTCTAATTGATCTATCAATGTAGGAATCTGAATCATTAAACTATCTTCAGCACCGCTATGATATAGCTGACCCAGTAAATGAACTATTAATGCTTCAATCGTATATGGACCAAATTCTTTTAGCAAGTCTTTATCCAAGGGAGTTATATTTGTAAGATTTCGAAGATAATCCCTAGCATTTTCATGATCGGGAAGGATTAACAACTTCAAAATGTCATAGGATGTTTTAAAAATGGAATCCTCATCAAACTCCATCGATAATTCCTCTATTGAAAGTTGAAGGTTATACAGTAGATCATTCCTCAGATCTACATCCTTCTCATTTTGAATCTTCTCTTTATATAATTCCAATTCTGCTATTACTGCTTGATTATATTTATCTTCTTGTTCTTGCTTATCCATCTCCTTGACCTTATTTTCAATTGCTTCATATATCTTTTTATATAAATTAGCAATTTCTTCACCCTGTTCTCGACTATTTATCGTGTTGTACACATTATTTTTCATATCATTGAAAACCATTCTATTTCTTATAGATGAATTTGAATTACACCTAATCTGAATAAAAGGTCTTGTTATAAGAGAGTTCCAACTATATATAGAGGAAACCCTGTGTTTTATTGATGTACTATAAGTTTTTCGATCGAAATTTTGGTAATTTACCGCAATACCGGCGTTCTGTCTCATAACAAATGTCATGATAAGTCTCAAGTAAAACAAGGGAAATAGATGATAAGAATTGGATTTTATGAGAGGCCACTTACCCTCTAGTTAAGTGGCGTCTAAGCCTCTACCACCAGTGTCTGTGTCTGGTCAAGCACCACCCCCAGTGTTTTGTTTATTATGGTAACTTAACCCCCAGTGTCTGGTCACTTAGTGATGAGAGGTCCCAGGATATAGCATCAACCGGAACATGCCACTAAGAACGGCTTTCTTATCTCTAAAGAGGTATCACTATGTTGGGGGACTTCAAGTCTGCTTAGTATTCTCGGACCGGGCCATTCACTTCTTCAACTGCTAAGAAGAATATTATTCCCGGGATTCCTATAAGAAAATCTGTATCAAAATCAGGCTCAGGACAGCGATGAGGACCTTTAGGTTTCGAGCAAAGCGAGAGGATTAGTGGAAATTGCCTTATTAAATAAAAGAGGAGATGCGAGGAATAGCTCATTAGATCCATGCTACTTCGAACTCCAAGTCTTTCTTAGAGGCATCTACCTTGCTCTGTAGCCGGAATAGATAGATAGATTCAAGGGGCGAAGGCAAAGAATTTGAGTGACAGAGATTCCGATTCAACTTCTCCCACGGGGAAATCCAGCTTTTATAGTGACGCTAGCCTATTATATAAGGCCGCTGTGTAATAACTCTATGCTATCTATGGAATAGCGGTCAGTGCTGCTTGATTGACTGCTTGAAAGTTTGAACCAAGTCTTGGATTCGGAAGAGAAGTAGGCGTAGAGGATATTGGGAAAGATCCCACATCTGGTTAACTGCTTTAGGAGTGCCGGCTATTACTGAAGCTGTGAAAAAGAATTGCTAGCGAAAGTTTTCTTAGTTAAGTCACCGATAAAGAAAGTAGCTAGGCTTCCTGGTGGTATGAAAGAAATAGATCTTAGTGCCTTAGACGACCTAGAAGGAGGATTTCTTATCTAACCCGTAGTCGCAAGGAGCGTAGCCCAAGATTCTTTTGAGACGAATGAATGCCGAAGAAAGGAAGGCCGTCGTGAGAGCTTACTCCGCTGTTCGTGGTGGTTCCGGGTTGCTTAGGACTAGGGCTAAAGGCATACCTTAAGGCAGCGAGCCCTTAGCGACTGAATTCGTCTTTGTTTTGGGGACAGGAGAATTGGAAGAATTTAATGACAAAGCGATATTATCTTATTAGAAAGCGGACTAGGAGCGGAAGGCAAAAGGTCATTTTTTTAGTTAGGAAGGAAAGCAAGTGACATCTGAAAGTCTGATTCGGATTCTGCTCTCGCTGTTCTCAAAGTATCGAAGTGACCAGAGGGAGAAGCTCTGATTCCTCTTGTTGACTCGACTCTTCACAACGTCTCGTATTACTAAGCACTCAAATACGTTGTATGTAAGGGCGAGAGGGTATCAAAGAGGCTCGCTCCACGGACCAGGGACACCGATTCGGAATAGTGTTAGCCACAATCTACCACCTTCTCAAGGAAAGCAGTCAAACCGCTTACCAAAACCGGAACGTTCAACGAAGAAATGAAAATCAGCACTTGAGGCCACCGCGGCAATTCAATGAGCGAGACTCGCACTCAATAGTAGAACAATGAAAGCAGTAGTGGCACTCCCCATACTTAGAGGGTCCGGGCCTGTGAGCTCCATGCAAATTCTCCTTTCAAAATTGCAAAACACAATCCCTAGCGTAAGTCGCAATCAACTTGATGCACTTTGTTGGACTAAGGAGTATAGGACGTAATTAGAGGCGGTGGGCGCCTATATACCACTTCAAACGGTCTTTGTTTGGTTGCCGAATGATAAGTGGTATTGTACCACTATTCTGCCCAGGGTAACCAACGTACCCATTCCCTTGGTCTATCGGCATCCCTGGTAGTTCTCTAAGCACCGGTTAACCACCTCCCTCAAAGTGTGCATGAGATTCCACTTATTCTATGTCATTTTCAGCCTTAGGTAGTTGTTCCTCCAGCAGTTCTGTTCTTGGTCTGATAGTCTTGTTAACGCTTTCTAATATACTTTTTCTCTTGTACATATCTTCCTTCCCTTTCCTTCCTCGTCCAGTGACGGATTTGCTCCTAACTAAATTCCAGCGACCTTTCGAATGAATGAAGTTAGAAGCTAAGGGCTTTGTTCGAGTGCTTTGCCAATCATTCTTCTATGTATGAAAGTTAGAATCCTCTCGTGCGCACATCTTTTTTTCGATAATCTATCCCCGGAAGTTACATAAAAGAATATCTCCATAAAAGGAAGATTGGACATTGGGGATCTTTACCTAAAGGTGCGGAGCAAAGTCTGCATTTCTTGCAAGTTCTTCTCCCAGTCTCGGACTCAGCCTTTTAGCCGCACCTTTACTCTCTGTCTCAATCGAGCCGGTCAGATCAATAGAGAAGTCAGGCACGAAGAGGGTCCAATCAGCCTCAACCTTCTTTCTATTCTTAAAGGCTTCAGACGGCTGGTCTACTTCCTGCTTGAAGTCAAGTGAAGATGTGGCATCAGAGTCCTCCTTAAGCCCGGCAGCTTCTCCAACTTTTTCAATAAAGGGAAGAAACGCTTCAAACAATTCGTCCATAACATCTCTTACTCAGAATCTCCCTCATCTTTTTGCAAAAAGCCGCTCCACGGTGGTAAAGTCTCATCTTGTGTGTTGGCCGAAGTTACAATAGTCACATTGAACCCTCGAATATGTTCGAAGATCTCGAAATGATCTTCCAGTTCCGGGGAGAATTCGAACAACTCCGTTTCCATCGAGAATTGAATTGAGTTTAGCCGTCTTTCGACCGGAGAATCTACCAGAGACATTACTGTCGAGATTCTTACCGAAAAATTAGACATTCCATGCCCTCGGAGAGTGCTTTGTCGTGCTAGGTCACTGACATATCCTTTGTCTTTATTTAATGGATTTGATCGAAACGACTTTCCTGTCGAACCCCTGTGTGTCTGTATTAATTTCTGACCGCGCGGAATCTCCATAGCCAATTTTCCATTTTTGATTATGAAATCATAGGGTGCCTTTGGTACTAGTCTTATTTCACACGATCTAGGAACTTCCATAACGTTGGCGTGATTCAGTTTGAGCAACGGATCCTGACGTGAGACATCTTCGTAATGAAAATGGAGTGGAAACATAGTGTAGTGATTGATTGAGAAAAATTGATTCCCTCCAGACAGAAAGAGAGTCCGGAGTCTTGAAGAATTCATTCTATTGAGTTGTGCTTGGTTGTTGACCAAAGAAAAACATGGGAGAAAGAAAGCATTCTTTTCGATCTTATACTCAGATAGACTGAACATTCACCCACCCAATTTCGATAAAAGGTGAAGTCGAAGCTACTCGATTATTCAACAGGGACAGCTGGAATCTACGCGTTGATCCAACCTGCGCTACCAGCTGTCTTCTCTTATGCAATTTCTAGTTAGAACCTTTTTTACCATAAGGATCGAAGACTAAGACCGGAAATTCTGCATCCACTTTCCCGCCGGATGGGAAAGAATTATGCCTTTATGAATAAAGTGAACTTACGGAATACCCGAGCCGAGAGACAATCGCTCATTTCTTCTGTATTCGGAGCGAGAACCTAGAGTGACGCCCCTCCAGACAAAGCATGGGATAGTCTGACCAAAGGAGCCAACTCTTACCCATGAAGTCTCAGGCCCAGAAGGTCATAACCAGCCACACCAACCCTAGTTCAAGGGGTATGGTGGACAGCCAGGGTAGATAACGGTCCATGATCTTAACTAAGTCACATTTCACTTGACTTACACGACCACGGACCCTATCCATATCCTTAACCAGACTGATGATTGGCTCAAATCTTATCTGCATGCTTACTATAATTTAGGCTAAACTGAAGAAAGAACAATAAAGACGCACTAATACATCAGCACGGTCATCTTTTCGAAGGATCATCTTTCTGTGAAAAGAAGGAATAATCCTAGGATAACCTGACCGTGTTAGAGAGACAGGGACAGATAAAGAACCTTTAGGTCGATTGACGCCGCCATAGGCAGTCATGAGACAAGTATTACACTGCTTAAGATAAAGCACAAGATGTAAATATCCACTCTTTCGATTACCTGTTTGGCGAACAAGTAGGCGGCAATACACATCTCCTTATTCAGACCATCAATGAGTATTAAGATCCCCTTTGATAGAAATGATCTTAGTATAGTACCCGAGAATCTTCTAAAACTCTCTGCCATCGGACAGTTACAATCCTAAGTGATGAAGGAAACACACTACTCAGTCGGAACATTACTAGTTCACTATGAACGTGTGTCATCCGTTTATCCAATCATTAGGGTTACTAACGCTGGATGGTGGCAACTTACATATATATAGTGAAACTTCAAAAAAATATCAAGACAAGAGCCCCTTCCTCTTCTCACCCCGAGGGGCTTCACTTCATTAAACCTTATTTATAGCGCATCAGGGGATCACACGAATGCTCATATGTAAAGAAAGCCGGGGTCATCCTCTATGATGGCTGGAACCAGGATTGATGATAGGGGGCTTCCGAACGAACTGACTGGATGATCCGGATATGGATCTAGATCGGGGTGAAGACTTCGCTCGTACAAGTAAACAGACGTTGGTGATTCCGCGGAATCAACTGTAAAATCCTTTCTTACGCTATTCAAAAAGTAGAATAGGAAAGGGCTCTGAAGAAGATGATATAGAGAGTCATCCGAAGCGGTCTCTTCTAAGTGGTCCATTGGGGTAAGCGCGGGAGCAGCAATCCAGCAGAAGAACGAGGAGAGAAAGGGAGTCCTTTCGGACCTCCGGACTGTTGGAAGGGGCATCGTCATTGTCGGTTCCGACTCAACCGTGCTATGGGAAGGCTACGGGCGCTAGAGCGGCACTTAACACAATCTCATTCACGAACAACTGTCGGGTGTCGATTAAGTGCTTTGCGGGCACTACATGGCTCGTAACTCGGAGAGCTGGAGTCAAGCTAGGGTTACGTACCTAAGACACTCCTCGACGACTTAGGAGTGACGGACAGACAGGCTACGGGAGCGTAACCTTGCACCTCCTTTATACGTGCGCGCCTGGATTCGAGAGCCATCGTGTCAGAGCTCACAACTCAGCTTAGGCGGTATCCCTTCTATCTACATGATATCTTTCCTTGCCTGGTGAACTAACTTTTTCTATAAAATCTAAGTTGATATATAAGATTGCTGCTTCTTCGAACTTCTATACGCAACTAGCATAGCGTGAATCTAATCTAGCCTATAATCGAATCGAACTCAGTTTTCTTAATAAGATATTTCTGGTTCGCCTCTCAAAGAGCTTATTCTATGACTTCTATATATCACACGAAGCCTCCCTACTTTATACCAGATACCAGCTGATTCATCAATACAAATACCAAGATAGACGAGAGCTACGGGAGAAGAGCGTTAAGCCACTTTACCAATAGGTTCAGGAGCAAGAACTCATTCTTGAGGTTTAAGCTCACGACGTCAGATTTCCACAAGGGAATCCCTTAACGTACGGATTTAAAGGTAGGCCACGACCTAACCAGCTTGTGGCTTAGGGGAGTAATCACTCAATTTAACCTATGAGGTACGTAGGTCACTAACCCGCAAGCGGTTTTGGCTATTATGCGTCCTGTCCTCTATTTACATCAAGAGTACGAATGAAGTTCTTAAGGCCCTATCTATCTAGATAATTTTCTCATGATATGTGCTGTCCTCTGTCTGGTCAGTCTAAGGCTGGGATGGGACTCCCCAATGGAATGGTGTTAGAGCGGCTTGGCATTCCGCCCCTATCGCTAAATCAATGAGATACGTGGATCAAGAAGCTATCTTTGTTTGAGCGGCTCTGCCTAAGGTCTCACTGCTAATGGAAGGGCGGGGCTGGCCGATTCCCTCTAGTCTAGTGGGTTAACTCATTAACCTTCAATGCGAGAAGTGAAAGTCAAGGGATTGGAGAATCTATAGTTTATGGTTCCCCTGTTCATGAATTGGGTCTGTTCCCGAATCTACTTTGAGACCCCCTATGAATCTAGAAAGCGAAGGGGATACCGCCGAGATGAGATCACACAAAATCTCTTCCAATATCATAGATCAAGAAAAGGGTTTAACTCAGGCTGACTTGAAGTCTTTCCGTTCCCGATTCAATTACAGCTGTTCTCGCTAAAGCCCGATCTGATCCCGCTTGAGCGGCTGGGACAAATCCTGATCTTCAAATTGCGTCAATAAGATAGATGCCTGAATCGGACATATGAGATGAGCCCGTAACCCGTCGCTGAGTTCGAGGCCTAAATTTGTGACCCATACAGGTAGTCTTAAAGGATCGGCCATAGTGCTATTACGAAAGTTCTCCACATTACGGTTGACCATATTTGTTGACTTTCTATTATCCTCAGGAGAGACTGACTTCGGGAGTCCGTGACGTCAATTTAGAAAACAAAGGGATCAAGGTGAAATACTTAGCCGGAATGGTTGAGAAATGAATATGTTAAATGAAAACAAACCTGCAACCTCCCTTACTAACTGAACTCAATCCCTAAGTTAAGTAAAGTAGGGTCACCTAGCTTAGAAAGTACTGGAAGAAGACAAATTACTTATTTATTTGCTTGCCGAGCAAGCGAGAGATAGATAGAAAGTGTGTGATAGACGGAAGACCCCTCTTTGAATTAAGTTACATTAACCCCTGCTGCATTTCGATGCTGTTCAAGATCATTGATTGAGTTGATCCCGGGACAAAGGGACTTTCAGTGATCAGAGGGTAATAGAGAAAGGTTGTGTTGGGAGATCTCTTTGCTTAAAGAAATCCGTTAATTTAATAAGGAATAGGTAGAGTAAAGACTAAGTAAACCTTTCCTGACCTTCAAAGCAAGAGTAGTCATTATATCATTCGTTGGTACTGCTAACTCCCCTTGGAGTAACAGTATGATTTTTCCAAGGTAAAAGAGTCCCTGATAAGGAAAGATCCTCCTGAATGTACACAAAATAGCCCGAAAGCAAGGCCAGAGTGAGGTTTAACTGATTTAAGGGGTTCCAGGCTCCCGACTTAAGAGCCAAATTAGCTTAGCCATTGGGATTGGGGTACAGACAAGACTGATTTAGATTCGTAATTAGCTGCAATAAATGCAATAAAAGAATACGCTCTTTCGACAGAGAAGTGAACGACTCCGATCTGCAGATGTTTGAGGGGTGCTAGCTAAGTTAATTAACTAAAATAAAAGGCATCGGTTGACTCTCTTTCTAAGAGCGGAGCAGGGGAAGATGAACAATGATGCTATAGCTGCTCACCTTTCCGCTATCTGCCTTGTTGTGATAGGGGTACTGGCTTTTCATTCCCACCAAGGAATGAAAATTTACTTATATAGATAGGGTAGGGGTTGACTGCCTTACCTTCTATTCTTTAAAGGGCGTTAGCGCTTTCCTAAAAGAATATCCTGTCAAGTAAAGGGGCATGTATCCACTTTTTTGTAAAGAAAGAGGGCTACTTCACTGAGACGATGGTAGGAGTTTCAAAGCTGGTTTGATAGAACCAGGTTAAGAAAGATAGCTGAAAGTGCTAGCATAAGGAAGAGATTCTATGGATGGAAAGAGGCCCTTCCTTGCTTTCAAGGTTTCGGCATTCAAAGTCAAACGATTCTTTTAATAAGTTTAATAAAAAAGAAAGTCAAGGAAATCGGCCTGCTCTTCTCTCTTTTCTCTCTAGAACTATGGAAAGCACTTTCTAGTAGCGACACGGATTCACCACTACTTATGACTTTCGCCAATGGGGCAAACGAAGGCTAACCCGTTCTGGTTGTTATGACTGGCAAGAATCTGTAGGTTCTTTCAGTCTTGCTTGTGCGCTTTGGTCCTTCTTACAGAGACTATCCTATCCTTTGTATAAGTTATGATCCATCCAAGGAATGAGCTTCCCCAGAGTAAAATCCCGTGGACTACCAGGAAAAGATAGACCCTCGCCCGGCAACAGCAGTCCATAGCGGATGGTCTTGGAAAGAACCTTTCATTCGATGCTTCTGATTCAACTCCCAGACAACCAAGGAAGTATGCGCGAAGATAGGGTTAGCCCCTGCGGCAAGCATTATCTGGGAACGATTATCCAGGAACTGGAAGATGGTTGGCGTGACACGCCTAAATCCCCCACAATCAATCCACAAGGCTTCAGGCGAAGAGATAGCAGTTTCCGCTTTAGCGGCTTGAACCCTTCGATCAAGAGATACCTTAAATCAAATCCACTAAGTAGCTGACCTCTTACACGTTCGTGGCTATTCCAATTCATACATAATCTTCTCCGACATGAGATAGAGTGAGAGGGCCTATTCCATAGAACAAACTCAGCAAAGAAGGATCCGTATGTATTCCACCTCAGATGGTAGAAGGGGCAATTCAGCCTTGTCTTTCCCTTTGGTCCGGAGTCAAGGTTTCTATTGGTTGGGAGATCCGGTCTGCTCCGATAATCTCCCGCAGCTCTGTTTTCTGAAGACGGCCTGTACGATATTATATTTTATTGTACCAAAGCAAGCCAAGCACACCATGGGAACCTCATCATCGGCTGGTATCCTCGGGTCCCGACCGATATCCGTCTGCAGGCTTAGAGCTTTGCCACCAATGAATTCATTATCATACTATAATAATAATGGCTTAATGGGTTTTCCTTTGGACTCTGCTCTCACTAACGTCGTAGAAAGCCATTCTTCAAGCGACCAAGCAATATGTGTCAATGTACTCTTTCTGTACCCCGATATCTATTGAGGAGCAAATCCCTGCACTCTCGTAGTAAATTATCCTTTCCTCCTCTTCCTGCTGAACCAATGAGCTCCAATCGGGCGCCCTTACTTTATCTAAATCTAAGGACTATTGAACCTGAAAGTCACTCGCTACCTTAACAAAAGGCATGCCTTTACTCCAACAGCTGGACTCTTGCTTTCTAAAGACTTGAGCAGAGATCTTCTAGTTGAAGAAAAGACCACCAGTAGTTTGCCACATTTGCTGATGAAAGAACAGCAAGAACGGGAAATTGAAAGACAAATGCAAAATGCAAAGAAAGCAGAAGATGCGGCTTAGCCTGCTTGCTCTAGTCCCGTACGATAAGGATGAGAAAAGGCCAAGGAGAGAGGAGGAAATAGCGAAATATAGGGCATCCGTTTAGCTGTTACTGTTCGAGAATCCCCTGGGACGGAAGAATGACTCCGATGCTCTAGAGTCTGATCACAATAGTGGAATAGACCAAGATGGCATCGAAGAAAGAATACGTGGCACACAAGAAGCAATTAGGTGAATAACTGCTCTTGTGCACATTCATTGATATTTTAAAAATGGGACTTATGTTTATATATTTCTCCCAGGCTGATTCAACTAAGTGTAGAGTTTTGCTTTAATCTCAGCTTCTCTGAAACTCTCCCGAGAGGCCTATCTTTCTGATGCGCTAGTACTAAACTAACTTACCTGCTGAGCGGAGTCTCTTTTCCCTATCTAAACTAGATCAAAATAGCCAAAGTCATGCGCTTGTCAATTAATTCTTGGTGTAATATAAGGAACTTGCCCCCAGTGTTTTCCCTGGAGGGTCCCTGAAGAATCATTTTGATCTTCGTTGTGATTCATTGGACCTGCCCCTTTTGGCGGAATTGCTTTCGTGCTTATCTTCCATCTCCATCTTACTTTCATAGTCTCGGATCTCATTGAAAAGGGAATTTGTAGCCTCGTTATTATGATCGTTCTTATGGCCATTTTTTTAATTAATGTTAACTCATCAGCTATCGTTTCGATCTGAAAATCCATTTCAAGAGCCTTGTGCACTTCGGAGACTTCTTGCCCATCTCCGAGAGCGCCCTTTCTCTCTTGTAAAGTTGTAATAATAAGCTCTTCTGTACGCTCCTCCAAGGCCGAGGGCTCAGATTCAATATTGGCCACAACCCCTTCTCTTACTGGAGGAGCGTTTCGATATGGGGGTTCGCCTGTACTATCATTTATAAGTGAATTGGTTTGTCCATCTCCGTCCCCACAAAAATAAATTTCAGAGATGCCAAACCAAACAACCACATTAAAAAAAAAATGGAGAATAAGACTAATAAGTGAGGACAGGAACTTCCCTTTCTTACTCAGGTAAGTCAGTTTCTCTTTTATTTTAGATCAGTCTCATCCGTGTAAGAATTAGGAATTCCTCTTCCAACTCGTCCCGGAATGGGCGTTATGGCAAAGAACAAGAAGAAAACTAAAGGAGGAATTTGTCCAATAGTAACAAAAGGTGTACACGTTCGGCCTCACTCAAGGTAATGGGCCAAACCTAACGAGTCCAAAGAAATTGGATCTTATTGTATGAACAGATTGGCTATCTAATTTTTTCAGTAATTTGAGAATTTCCTCAAGCAATAGGGTTGGAAATCCCATGTGATTGGCCCCAAGGTTGACAGCCATTGGATGCCCAAGACCGCCCCATATTCTCCCAAAGGCATTACCATGAAATCAGTGGTCAATTCTAAACCCAGTGCTGTCCAGTCCAACACAACCCTTTGCACCAAGCATTGACTTCCAGTAAATCTCCATTAGCCACAGCCACCTTAACGGCCTTTGTCTGTTGGAGTCTGCACCCTACCTCTTTTCTCTTTTTGCAACACTGCAATCAATGAAATCTTCACTTCATCCTTCCCTGCCTTCCTTCGTAGTGCTTGCGAGATGGACTCTTTCATCGTTCACCCATTGGTCTTGAGAAATCCTACTTCACCTACCTTTGGAACTCAGATCTCAAGAGAATGACCGGACTTCCGGTCAGCGCTGCTAGACCTCTAAGCAAGTGTTGCTAGACTTTCCTGGCTGTTGTTGCTGCTCTTACAACTGCTAGGCAAGTTACATGAGTGAGGACGAACGAATACGGTGAGATACGATTTCTAATCTCTTGTAGTTAGGCAAAGTGATCTTCCAAATGATCACTGGCCGGAACAATCTATGATAGCAGCTAACTAGTGCCATGGAGTCTGTCAGTCTAAACTCTATAGCTCAACAGTCTAGTGCAGCTAATGTACGAAGGAAGCAAGAAGTCAGCTAACAAGTATGAGAATCTCCACTGTTCAATCAACAAAGCAAGTGTTCCACCGGCGAGTGAGGGCTAAACGGATTGAAACTAGAAAACCTTCATTCCTGAACTAGCCTCATGAACAAGCCAGTCTCAACTTTCTAGTGCGTCTATCTAAGGATAGATCTCGGTATCTGTGGAGAGGAATCCTACTAATGCGTCAAAATCTAAAAAACATTGATCTGTATTCCCCTTTCTTTATAGGTCTCGTGTTCCCCCTATTGAACGAAATGCAAAAACCAAACTTGTCAACAATTCTATGTTCCACTTGACTCCTACCCATACCGTGTTCAATTGTACAACTATCTTGGGATTGAGTAAGAATAGCAGACGGTATACTAGTCAGGACTCTTCTTTTCTACGAACAAGTCTATTGGGAGAACATGCGTCAAAGAAGGTCGTTTTCCTCGCACTATTGTACGAATTTATCCCTGTACCTAAAAAATCACGCTGGAGCATTTGTAAGCGACGGGATCTTAGCAGCTTCTTCCCGAGTTGCATTAGATCTACGATCACGGGAACGGTCTGTTCTGCCCCATAAGCATCTGGATGGTCTACGATCAGTGCTATTCGTACACCCTATGCCTGATTTTCCCTATCCAATGTAGCTGTAACTGCGCCTTATTGGCTTCTTTTCAGGCTTTACGCAAACAGCCTTCGGTTCCGCACCTACCCCGAACTACGAACTACTAGTTTAGCCTATCTGGCCTAACTAGCTTGTTAAAACAACCTGATCGGGACCTCTACCACTCTTGTAGATCACTGAACTATGCGCCTATCTTCGCTT